TTTCAGCTATGATGAAACTTTTTTAGTTAGGGATAGTAATAGGGACAGTTATTCCATCTATTTTGATATTGAAAATCGAATTTTTGAGATTGACAATGAGCATTCGTTTCTAAGTGAACTGGAAAGTTCTTTTTATAGTTATCGAATTTCGAGTTATCTGAATAATGGATCCGATAGTGAAGATCCCCGCTATGATACTTTGGTATATAATACTAAACATAGTTGGAATAATCACATTGATAGTTGCATTGACAATTATCTTCGTTTTCGTTCTACAATCGGTATTGATAGTTATATTTTACGTGGTGGTGACAATTACAGTGAAAGTTACATTTATAATTCCATTTGTAGGTACGACGAAAATAATAGTGAAAACGAGAGTTCTAGTCTAAGACCTATCACGAATGATATTGATTTCACTCTAAGAGAAAGTTCAAATGATCTCGATGTAACTCAAAAATACAGGCATCTCTGGGTTCAGTGCGAAAATTGTTATGGATTAAATTATAAGAAATTTTTTAAGTCAAAAATGAATATTTGTGAACAATGTGGATCTCATTTGAAAATGAGTAGTTCAGATAGAATTGAACTTTCGATTGATCCAGGCACTTGGAATCCTATGGATGAAGACATGGTCTCTGTAGATCCCATTGAATTTCATTCAGAGGAGGAACCTTATAAAGATCGTATTGACTCTTATCAAAGAAAGACAGGATTAACCGAGGCTGTTCAAACAGGTACAGGTCAACTAAATGGTATTCCTGTAGCAATTGGAGTTATGGATTTTATGTTTATGGGGGGGAGTATGGGATCCGTGGTAGGAGAGAAAATTACCCGTTTGATCGAGTATGCTACCAATCAATGTTTACCTCTTATTCTAGTGTGTGCTTCTGGAGGAGCACGCATGCAAGAAGGAAGTTTGAGCTTGATGCAAATGGCTAAAATATCTTCCGCTTTATTTGATTATCAATCAAATAAAAAATTATTTTATGTATCAATCCTTACATCTCCTACTACTGGCGGAGTGACAGCAAGTTTTGGGATGTTGGGAGATATTATTATTGCCGAACCCAATGCCTACATTGCATTTGCGGGTAAAAGAGTAATTGAGCAAACATTGAATAAGACAGTACCTGAAGGTTCACAAGCGGCTGAATATTTATTCCATAAGGGCTTATTCGATCCAATCATACCACGTAATCTTTTAAAGGGCGTTCTGACTGAGTTATTTAAGTTCCATGCTTTCTTTCCTTTGAATCAAACTTAAATCAAGTAGAAAGTAGACTTTTTCTTTTTCATCGCTATTCCTGATTACTAACCAGGAAACCAAGATAAAAGAGTGAATTTTTTCTTCCGCAAAATAAAGCAAGAAGGCAAATAAAAGGAAATCCGAATTATAATGATTATAAGATATCTTTATAACAGGTACAAATATTAAATCAAGGTATTCATTCTATGACAACTTTCAACAATGTACCCTCTATTTTTGTGCCTTTGGTAGGCCTAGTTGTTCCGGCAATTGCAATGGCTTCTTTATCTCTTCATGTTCAAAGAAACAAGATTTTTTAGATCCCTTTTTAGATCGAATGGGTCCTATCCTATCTATTTATTAGATTTTTTTCAAGGCTTAGACTTGGATCATAACACGGATATCTATTTATTAGAATATGGTATAACATGAGGTTTCCTCCGAGCATAAAGGATACATAAATGAAAGGGTTTTTATGCATGCGTAAACATGATATATATGTAAATGAATTACAGCTATTTGAAAATAGATTGGGAACATGGGGGTTCCTGAAAGAAATCTAAAGTCAATGTATCTATTACTGAATCCATATATATGTAGATATCTATAGGGATCATATGAAGAAGATGGTATGCTTTTAGATCTAATGAATTTCGATCTAAGCAATTCAATGAATTATTCCTAAGGGTTCACTTCCGAATAGTACTAGTTGATGGGAGTTACTTCGGAAATTAAAAAAGTAAAGTCAAAGTAATTTGGGTTATTCTCCCAATTCCAATAAAATACAACTGTATCTAGTATGAGTTGTCGGTCAGAACGTATATGGATAGAACTTATAGCAGGGTCTCGAAAAACAAGTAATTTATGCTGGGCCTTTGTCCTTTTTTTAGGTTCATTGGGGTTCTTATTGGTTGGAACTTCTAGTTATCTTGGCCGGAATTTGATATCTTTATTCCCTTCTCAGCAAATAATTTTTTTTCCACAAGGGATCGTGATGTCTTTCTATGGGATTGCAGGTCTCTTTATTAGCTCCTATTTGTGGTGCACAATTTCGTGGAATGTGGGTAGTGGTTACGATCTATTCGATAAAAAGGAAGGAATAGTGTGTATTTTTCGCTGGGGATTTCCTGGAAAAAATCGTCGTATCTTCCTCCGATTCTTTATGAAAGATATTCAATCCCTCAGAATAGAAGTGAAAGAGGGTATTTATGCTCGTCGTGTCCTTTATATGGAAATCAGAGGTCAGGGGGCTATTCCCTTGACTCGTACTGATGAGAATTTGACTCCACGAGAAATTGAGCAAAAAGCGGGTGAATTGGCCTATTTCTTGCGTGTACCCATTGAAGTCTTTTGAAATGAATAATGCTTTCGGGAAAAATAACAAAAGAATCCTCCATTTTTCTAGAATATAGCTTAACCGACGAAACTCTTTTGTCAGCAAAAATTTCATGCATATGTAAATCAATCCGTTGAACTTAATTGACTAAAGTAACAAAAAAGTATCAAATCGAAAATGGATCTTATAGATCAAAACATTTCGTAAAAATCAAATAAAAAAATAAAGCATTTCTTTTTTTTTTTTGTGAAATATTTGCTATTTTGATAGAAAGGGATCTCTTTCATCTCGAAATCCGAATAATATGCAGCTCGTTGGGGTATTCATCGAAAAGAGGTAATTGCTTCGAATTTGAGCAATTGAGCTATCTGGAAAGAATATTTTGTTTCGTCATTCGAATTTTAAGTGTACTTTAATTCAATTTCTGTATTCTTTCTAAATTCATAGGCTAAACACTGAATCAAAAATAAAAAAATCAGGGAAGAGGGGATGCCTTGATACCTTGGAATAAAACTTCTGCTTGATAGAAATACTTGATAGAAATATTAGATCGTATGGAATCGACGACCGAGGTGGGTTGATTAAAAATTCACAGACGAAAAAAATGGCAAAAAAGAAAGCGTTCATTCCCCTTCTATATCTTGCATCTATAGTATTTTTGCCCTGGTGGATCTCTCTCTCCTTTCAAAAAAGTCTAGAATCTTGGATTACTAATTGGTGGAATACTAGAGAATCCGAAACTTTTTTGAATGATATTCAAGAAAAAACTATTCTCGAAAAATTCATAGAATTAGACGAACTCCTCCTCTTGGAAGAAATGATAAAGGAATACCCGGAAACACATTTACAAAAGCTTCGTATCGGAATACACAAAGAAATGATCAAATTGATCAAGATGTACAATGAGGATGGTATCCATATGATTTTCCAGTTCTCGACAAATATAATCTATTTCCTTATTTTAAGCGGTTCTTCTATTCTAGGTAATCAAGAACTTCGTTTTCTTAATTCTTGGGTTCAAGAATTCCTATATAACTTAAGCGACACAATAAAAGCCTTTTCTATTCTTTTATTAACTGATTTATGTATAGGATTTCATTCAACCCACGGTTGGGAACTAATGATTGGTTCTATCTACAAAGATTTTGGATTTACTCATAATGATCAAATTATATCTGGTCTTGTTTCCACTTTTCCAGTCATATTAGATACAATTTTTAAATATTGGATCTTCCGCTATTTAAATCGTCTATCTCCCTCACTTGTAGTGATTTATCATTCAATGAATGACTGAAAAATGATCCACTGCCCCAATTCTAACGTTTGTTACTTTGCACATAAGCAAAACGCTCAAAATCGTACTTATTTTTTCTTTTTCTACCCATACAGAGGGTTTTTTTGATCCTTCTGATATTCCAGTAACAATTTTTCAGTAAATAGCAGAATCAGGGATAGGGAACTATATTAGCGACCTACCTAATTTTATTGTAGAAATTTTTTGAATCAACTATTGGACCATGCAAACTAGAAAAACCTTTTCTTGGATAAAGGAAGAGATTACTCGATCTTTTTCCATATCGCTCATTATATGTATAATGACTTGGGCATCCATTTCAAATGCATATCCCATTTTTGCACAGCAGGGTTATGAAAATCCACGAGAAGCAACTGGACGTATTGTATGCGCCAATTGCCATTTAGCTAACAAGCCCGTGGATATTGAGGTTCCCCAGGCAGTACTTCCCGATACTGTATTTGAAGCAGTTGTTCGAATTCCTTATGATAAGCAACTGAAACAAGTTCTTGCTAATGGAAAAAAAGGCGCCTTGAATGTTGGAGCTGTTCTTATTTTACCTGAGGGATTTGAATTAGCCCCCCCCGATCGTATTTCGCCTGAGATGAAGGAAAAGATGGGGAATCTGTCTTTTCAGAGCTATCGACCTACTAAAAAAAATATTCTTGTGATAGGGCCTGTTCCTGGTCAGAAATATAGTGAAATCACCTTTCCTATTCTTTCCCCCGACCCCACTACTAAGAAGGACGTTCACTTCCTAAAATATCCCATATATGTAGGCGGGAACAGGGGAAGGGGTCAGATTTATCCTGATGGGAGCAAGAGTAACAATACAGTTTATAATGCTACAGCAGCGGGTATAGTAAGCAAAATTATACGAAAAGAAAAAGGGGGGTACGAAATAACCATAACCGATGCATCGGATGGACGCCAAGTAGTTGATATTATACCTCCAGGACCAGAACTTCTTGTTTCAGAGGGTGAATCTATAAAATTGGATCAGCCATTAACGAGTAATCCTAACGTGGGTGGATTTGGTCAGGGGGATGCGGAAATAGTACTTCAAGACCCAGTACGTGTCCAAGGTCTTTTGTTGTTCTTCGCATCAGTTATTTTGGCAC